ATTCTTGGAAGCTTTCGTCGAGGTTCCAATGTAAGCCCCCCTCAAACTCAAAATTCCATTGCGGGAAGCTTTTATCTTTTTGATTCATATCTCGTCTTCTATTCTCCTATTAAATCTAATTTATTAATTTATATGGAAATATCCATCTCTATTTGAAACTTGGAAGAAAATAGTATTCTTTGGAGTCGCGACTGGAATCCTGTTACATTAGAATTCCATCCTTTTTGAAAGTCAAAACCTCCAATTCAAATTTTCCATTTTGTTTGTGAGATCGCCAATACCCTCAAACACCTTCACCAAATTCCTACCCTATCCTTTCTTTATAGAATAGAAGAAGTCTTTTTTTTGCTTTTTTTCAAAGAAAGAGACTCAAGACCCTTCTTCTCTTCAAAGGCAATCAAGTCTTCTGACTTTGAAGAAGAGTCTTCGTCAATCCCAGTCTTGGTCAGCGTCTTCCCAGTCGTCCCAGTCTTCCGAGTCTTGCCAGTCGTCTGGACAGTCTTCCGAGTCTTCTCCAAAGTCAGAAGACTTGATTGCCTTCACTCTCACTCTTTCGGCGAGGTCGGAGTAAGTTCCTTTTTTTTCTCCAGCATAAAAGGAAAGAAAAAGAGTAATCACTTTTTCGGAAGCTTTGAGAAGTGCATCATAAGGAGTCACTCTACCATCTGTAGAGATTTCCAGAAAAAGCATTTCCGTTTGAAGATTATCATTTTCAAAATCTTGGAGGTGAATACTCTCGCTAAACTTTTGAACGGGTGTGAAGACGGCATCTATCGCGTATCCATCCTCAGGGGGAAATCGAGTTTCTAGTCGTCTCGGTGGTACAGAATCTGCTGAATTCGTTTCAATAGTTAATTCAGCAAAAAATCGAACGTTTTCCGTTATGGTCGCTATTACTTGTGTTTTATTAAGGATTACGATACCAGGTGGACATTTTATGTCCTTAGCCCTTACGCTTCGCGGTCCCTGGAGATCGATACTAGCATAAAGAGGTCCCTGCAAATCACCCAAATCTGATCTGAATTTTATTTTTAATTTAATTTGATTTAAATTATCTAAAATTTCAGATATTGATTCTTTAACCCCATATATGTTCTGCAACACGTTCGTTGCACGTGAATGTCGGAATTTAACATGTGTAAAACATGTGCATTCAATTGCGTTAAATAAAGTCCTTCTTAAGGTACTGCTTATTAACTGTCCTTGCCCCTTTTTCAGGGGACCAAGGGCAAACCTCCCACACACAAGATTCTTTTTCACTACGTTGTAGGCCAAAAATTCCCATTGCGGGAAGCTTTTATCTTTTTGATTCATATCTCGTCTTCTATTCTCCTATTAAATCTAATTTATTAATTTATATGGAAATATCCATCTCTATTTGAAACTTGGAAGAAAATAGTATTCTTTGGAGTCGCGACTGGAATCCTGTTACATTAGAATTCCATCCTTTTTGAAAGTCAAAACCTCCAATTCAAATTTTCCATTTTGTTTGTGAGATCGCCAATACCCTCAAACACCTTCACCAAATTCCTACCCTATCCTTTATAGAATAGAATAGAATAGAAGAAGTCTTTTTTTTGCTTGAATTCACCCAAATGACGAAAAAAATCGATTACGATTTGCAAAGAAAAGTTTTCTTTCGAGAATCAGAAAGATTTTTCTTAATACTTGACTGGTCTGTTTCCGCAAGCCGATCTATTATGATTTTCATCGAAAAGTTTTCTTTCATATCTTTTTTTTATTAAAAGTAATAGCTTCCCTTGCTGTTTCTGCTGATTTTTATAATCAGCTCTGATGATGATTCTGCCTTTGGTGTCTTTTATTGTAGGACGAGTTCTGGTGGCATAAAGATTACAATTACCATACATATAACAAGATTTCTCCATCCAAGAATTTGATTTGTTTTCTTGATGAATAGTTTTCTCCTTTTTGGTGTTCCATTTTTTTTCTACGTACGTCGTTTTTTAGGAGGCCTACACCCGTTGTGTGGTAATGGTGTTCGGTCTCGTAAAAAATGCAATCGGACGCCACTTCTAAAAATAGCTCGTAATGCTGCATCCCTTCCACGACCAACACCTTTTACCAAGACAACAGCTCGGTGCATACCTTGATCCACTACTGTGCGAATAGCATTTTCGGTTGTTGTTTGGGCCGCAAACGGCGTCCCCCTTCTTTTACCCTTGAATCCACAAGCGCCAGCAGAGGCCGAAGTAACCACTCGGCCTGATACATCAGTAACAGATACAATCGTATTGTTAAAACTTGCTTGAACGTGAATAATTCCTTTGGGTATTTTCCGTATACTTTTACGCAAACGAGTGCGTCTATTCCTATTCGAACTATATCTTCGTAAAGTTTTTGCCATATTTTATCATATTTCTAAAGATAAGTTAGAGAGATATGGAAATATCCATGTTGATTTGAAAATAGATTTTTTGTTTGTTTTTATTCTATTTTTTTACTTTCTAAAATTCTTTTTTTTTTAGAAAAAAGGTTATCGCTGTCTTTGTTTATGTCGTGGATTGGAACAAATGACTCTAATTCGCCCTTTCCTACGGATCAGCCGACACCTTGTACAAATTTTACGAACAGAGACTTTTAATTTCATATTTTTTATTGCTTAACCTTGAATCTATTTGCTTGGAAGAAACTAGTGTTCTTTGGAGTCGCGACTGGAATCCTGTTACATTAGAATTCCATCCTTTTTGAAAGTCAAAACCTCCAATTCAAATTTTCCATTTTGTTTGTGAGATCGCCAATACCCTCAAACACCTTCACCAAATTCCTACCCTATCCTTTATAGAATAGAATAGAATAGAAGAAGTCTTTTTTTTGCTTGAATTCACCCAAATGACGAAAAAAATCGATTACGATTTGCAAAGAAAAGTTTTCTTTCGAGAATCAGAAAGATTTTTCTTAATACTTGACTGGTCTGTTTCCGCAAGCCGATCTATTATGATTTTCATCGAAAAGTTTTCTTTCATATCTTTTTTTTATTAAAAGTAATAGCTTCCCTTGCTGTTTCTGCTGATTTTTATAATCAGCTCTGATGATGATTTTGCCTTTGGTGTCTTTTATTGTAGGACGAGTTCTGGTGGCATAAAGATTACAATTACCATACATATAACAAGATTTCTCCACCCATTCTTTTTAGTCGAGCCTCTCGGTCTGTCATAATACCCTTAGAAGTAGAAAGAATTGCAATCCCCATTCCGCCCAAAATCCTAGGAATTTTTTGATAGTTAGAATAGATTCGTAGACCGGGTCGACTGACCCGTTTAAAATTGAAAAAAGTTCTATACGGACCCTTCCTATTCCTTCTATGGCGTAGGGTTAAAATCAAAAAGGATTTGTCGCTTTCCCGATGTGTCCTCGTATTTTTGATAAAACCCTCTCGTAACAGTATTTTCACAATGTTTTGGGCGATGTTAGTACATGTTATTCGAACGGTCTCTTTTTTAGCCATATCGGCATTTCTTATAGAGGTTAATATGTCAGAAAGAGTGTCCTTACCCATGATAAACTAAATTGTTGCCTTCCAATTTTTTATAATCAACATGTATTTTGATTTCTGAATTCTTAAAGGTATATACCTGAGACATAATCTCCCATACTGATAAATGGATTTCATTCAAATACTAGATCACAGTTTCCTTTGAAAAGACTTCTTATATTATTTCAGCCGACACTATTGACTTGATTTTGCTGAACTTTGTATCTTCTAATTCTTCGGTGATCACACCAAAAATGCGAGTTCCTACTGGATTGTTGTCTTTATTAATGACAATTGCAGCATTGTCATCATATCGTAGTATTATACCATCATCACGTTTTAATTCTTTACAAGTCCGTACAATTAAAGCTTTGATCACTTCTGATCGTTTTAGAGCCGAAGTTGGCTTTGCTTCCTTAATCACAGCAACAATAGTGTCGCCAATATGAGCATATCGTGGATTACTAGCTCCTACGATTCGAATACACATCAATTTCCGGGCACCGCTGTTGTCCGCTACATTCAAAAGGGTCTGAGATTGAATCATATCGTTTTTTTGTTTTTTTGTTTTTTTGTTTAGCCTGCTCTTTCGACGCAAAGCACGAAGTAAAAAAAAAGAAATCTTTTTTGTCCAAAAAAACTGCAATTCTTTTTTTTTATCCCCAAGGCTTCCTTACTTCTTTTGGTTCTACATTCCTATTTCGAAATAATGAATTGAGTCCGTATAGGCATTTTTGATGCAGCTATTTCAATAGCCTTTCTAGCTATATTTTCCGCTACTCCGCCCATTTCATAAAGTATTCTACCCGGTTTAACCACAGCTACCCAATATTCGGGAGATCCTTTACCCGATCCCATACGCGTTTGTGTAGGTTTGACTGTAACGGGTTTGTCTGGAAAAATACGCACCCATATTTTTCCACCGCGACGTACATTTCGTGTCATTGCTCGCCGCCCTGCTTCTATTTGTCGAGAGGTGAGCCAAGCGGGTTCAAGTGCTTGAAGAGCATATTTACCGAAAGAAATACGACTGCCTCCAGAAGATCTTCCTTTCATTCTTCCTCTATGTTGTTTACGGAATTTTGTTTTTTTTGGACTCAACATATCAATTATATTCTATCCTTTTTCGAATTCTTATGCAACCCTCTAGAATTGTTCCTTTTTTTGGTTGAACAAAAAACGAACGAAAGAATTTTTCATTTTTTGTTCTAGCATTGGATAGTAGGATTTCCCGTCTCAAAAGATCCAAACTTTTATACCCAATACCCCATGGATAGTTAGAACTTGAGTGGAACCAAAATCGATTTTAGCGGTAACGGTTTGGAGAGGGACTCGACCCTTTCTAAGCCATTCGACGCGTGCCATTTCTTGTGCTTTTCCGCCAATACATCCGGAAATTTGTACTTGAATTCCCTTTTTATATGCTTTTTCGACTAATTGAACAGCCTTTTTCATTGCTTTGCGAAATGAAACTCTCTTCTTTAATTGGTCGGCTATAAATTCTCCAAGAATAGTAGGGTCTCCGTAAGGGTTTTTCATTTTTCTAACAGCAATATTCAGTTTTCGGTTGTGAATGAAGTGAATGGCTTTTTTTAAACTTACCTGTAATTCTTTGATTTTGGTTTTGGGCGGTTCATCCTCTGTTAATAAGTTTGAGAATCCCATATAGATTATGACTTTAACCACATCGATTCTTTTGTCAATCTGTATTCGTGAAATTACATCCGTAACGGAGGAGATTCTCTTCTTTTCTATATAATTTTTAATGTGTTCTCGTATTTTGTGATCTTCTTGTAGGCCTTCAGAATAATCTTTTCGTTCTTCAAACCAAATAGAGTGATGGGTTTGGGTTGTACCAAGTCGGAAACCTAATGGATTTATTTTTTGTCCCATAATACCTCCCTACTATACATAGGTTTTCTGATATATTCTTCATATTTTTCGTTTAATGATATATCCCTCAATACGATAGTGATATGACAAGTGGATCTTTTTATCGGATAACTCTGTCCCTTAGCTCGAGGTTTGAATTTTTTCGCAGTAGTCCCCTCATTGACTTCGGCTTTACTAATGATTAAACTTGTTTCGTCGAAATTCATATTGTGAATACCGTTTGCTGCTGCGGAATAAATTAATTTTAAAATTGGATAACATGCTCGATAAGGCATGAGGGCTAGTATCATCAGTGTTTCTTCGTAGGAACGTCCACGAATCTGATCAATCACTCTTCTCGCTTTGTGAGTAGACATAGGAATATGTTTACCTAAAGCCGATACTTCTGTATATTGCTTCTTCTTTGTTTTTTTTATCATGGCGTACCTCCCCCTCTCACTAATGACCGATAATTATCTATATTCATTTTATTAACGAAGAGATTTAGGATCACTTTTTCTTTTAACATATTTAGTATCACTTTTTCTTTTAACATATTTAGTATCACTTTATTAACGAAGAGATTTAGGATCACTTTTTTTTTTAACAGCTTTAGTATCACTTTTTCTGTTAACAGCTTTAGTATCACTTTTGCTTTTAACAGCTTTAGTATCACTTTTGCTTTTAGAGTTTGGTTTATTAAAAATTCTAGTGGGTACAAAATCTCCCAATTTATAATTGACCATATATTTCGTTATAGGAATAGGCACATGTTCCCTCCCGTTATGGATATAAATAGTGTATCCGATCATTGAGGGTATAATGGTAGATGCACGCGACCAAGTTTTTAGGAAATCTTTCTGGGCCTTGGCATTCAGTTTCTCGATTTGATTTAATAAATGATTCGCTACAAAAGGGTTTCTTTTTACTGAAGGGAACGGCTTTTTGTCTTGTTTTTTAAATGAACGGAACACAGTCAATTCCTCCTTATTGAATTCTTATTTTATTCTTGAAACTTTTTTCTTGTTTCTTTTTGAAAGACGATGAAATCAATTCTCTTTTTTCTCCTATTTACTACGGCGACGAAGAATCAAATTATCATTATATTTTTTCCTTTTTCTAGTTCTTATTCCGAGTGCAGGACGGCCCCATGGGGTTGCGGGTTTTTTTCTACCAATTGGGGCTTTCCCTTCACCACCCCCATGGGGGTGGTCTACAGGGTTCATAGCTACTCCTCTTACTACAGGACGCTTCCCTAGCCAACGTTTAGATCCGGCTCTACCCAAACTTTTCCGGTTCACTCCAACATTCCCCACTTGTCCGACTGTTGCTGAGCAGTTTTGGGATATCAAACGTACCTCTCCAGAAGGTAATTTGACTGCGGCCGATTTCCCCTCTTTTGAAATAAGTTTCGCTACAGCACCCGCTGCTCTAGCTAATTGTCCACCCTTTCCAAGTGTGATTTCTATGTTATGTATGGCCGTGCCTAAGGGTATATTGGTTGAAGTAGATTCTTCTTTTTGATCAAGCAAAACCCCTTCCCAAACTGTACAAGCTTCTTCCAAAGCATACGGCTTTCTGGATGTAGATGATATCTATACAGATGGATCTTATATATTATATATCGTCCAATTCTTCTAAATATCCTTACCACATGAGTGGATATATAAGAAGCAAAATCTGCCGAATCACTCATGCTATGATCTTCTACATCCTAGGTCTTCCCGTTCCGTCATCTGGCTTATGTTCGTCATGTAGCATTCAGACCGAATGACTCTATGAAATTACGTTGATACTTCCACATATTACGGGTAACGTAGGAGACATCTCTATTTTTCCCCGGGGGAATCCTTAGAATTACCACTGCTTAGCTTTCAATTCGCCTCTGACCATCAAATGAAATGTGAATAACCCGTCCTCCTCTCTTTGAAAGAGGGGGCGCTTCCGCTTCTGTCGGTGCTTGAAACACTTTTGTCTTCTCCATATTACTATATCTCTAGAGTCAATAATTTGAGATAATGAACTACTGAACTCAATCACTTGCTGCCGTTACTCTTCAGTTTTCTGTTGAGGTCTATCCTATAGAGGGATTCCACTTGGATCAGTGATAGATTTCTAGGTTTCGTCGTAAACCT